ACCAGAGCTGTATGCATTATATGAACGGAAAGCAACCGACCGGGATCATTCAATACAACGGTATGAACACGATACCAAGGTAAACCCATGGAAAATACCTCTTTATCAAAGATAAATAGACACTACGTAACTTTATTGCATTGGAAAAGCTATACTATGACTATTCTATGGACTCCCCTTGTTCTGAAATAATCCACTGAACAAGGGTTACTATTTGTTCTATTCTATTGGTAATAATGAAACAATTCTATTCGTAGGAACAAAGAGAAGCAGATTTATTCTATACCCGATAAGTACCAATACGCAATGGGTGGTTGATACCATTTTCTATCAGTAAATGTGTCCTTACTTATTCCTCATTAGAAGGCCCTATTCGTCAAAATTTTCCTTTATTTCTTCTTTTGTCTTTCTTTATGAATTTTTCTAATCTATGGATAAAATAAATACGATAAAACCAATATTATAAAGACAATAAAATAATGTTGTTACGTTTCCACATCAAAGTAAAATATAGTACTTAGTTCTTTTTTCTTTCAATTAATGCCTATTGGTGTTCCAAAAGTACCTTTCCGAAGTCCTGGAGAGGAAGATGCAGCTTGGGTTGACGTATAGTGCGACTTGTCAGATATATTGGGTCATATGGGATTTCCCCGTTCTCTCCCCCGATCGAGATATCCTCTGTTTCGCCCAAGAAAGATAAATTGAATCATCAAAAATTTGGAGCGTGAAGCGCAATTAGATCCATTGTTTGGGGGGATTCACATTACTATTATCAATTAGAATAATTTATGGTTGGCTTGGTTGGACTAAAAAATGAAGTATCCAGGCTCCGTTTAGAAAAAACCCAATTGGTAATATATCTATGATTACTACTTGTATCATAAATGATTCCTGTTTGGTATTTGTAAAGAGATCCTATTTGTCAAGCGAGGGAATCTCAAACTAAATACTTGGTGAAAGGTATGAAATGAATTGAAAAAAATAAAGAAAGTCATAACAAAAAGAAATGGTAATGGGAAGATTTGTCCTATATGTGCAAATCAAAATCGGGCGGATCTTTACCCGGAGTAGAGCATAAACCTAAAAAGATGAAAGAGACCCATTCAGGAACAAGAAAATACCATCGTGATTTGGATTGAATCTCGATGAAACAATACATCAATGAGAAGTTAATTCGATAAGTTTAGTGACTTTTTTTCTATTATAAGGAAGAAAGAAGTTCCAATTCGTCTTTATTGAAAAATCGAAGAAAAAGTCCTTTCATTAGAAGTCAGAAAAAACCTGCTATGAAAAAAGAATAGGAACAAAGAAAGAGGACTTGAATCTATACATTGATTCTTTTTTTTTCGCAATTATTTTTTGAACCGTATGCGTCAAAAGGTGCATGTACGGTTCCTAAGGGATACAATTTTACCCTAATCAACCGACTTTATCGAGAAAGATTACTTTTTTTAGGCCAAGCAGTTGATAGCGAGATCTCGAATCAACTTATTGGTCTTATGGTATATCTCAGTATCGAGGATGATACCAAAGATCTGTATTTGTTTATAAACTCTCCTGGCGGATGGGTAATACCTGGAGTAGCTATTTATGATACTATGCAATTTGTGCGACCAGATGTCCATACAATATGCATGGGATTAGCCGCATCAATGGGATCTTTTATCTTGGTTGGAGGAGAAATTACCAAACGTCTAGCATTCCCTCACGCTTGGCGCCAATGAGGTTTTTTTTTATTTGAGAGAAAAAAGAAGACTATGCCTTCGCCATATGAATATTAAGTAATAATAGCATGGCACTTCGAATTCGATATGCAAAATTTTTGTCTTGTTTTTTTTTTCAAAAGATTCGATTATGTATCGAGAGAGTAGTATGAGATAAAAGGTATTTCCGATTTCTCTTATCTATCGGGAGTCCAGTTCAGCGTCACAAACTTTTTTGTTTTCACACCGAAGGGCTCTTAACAATATTTATGTTATAAAAAAAGAGGGCGGAAAAAAAAACAAGATTTTTCCTTATTTGATTGGATCAAAAAGAAACTTTGGGATTGCTGAATCAAAGACAAAAAAAAGAATCAATTTCAAAATAGAAAGCAACGGAGCCATCATAGTATTTTTTAACTCCTCTGAAAGGAAGGGTGGCAATTTGATCATTTATCCATCTGGGTCTGATAGATTCTATTTTTCTCTTTCTTCAATGGAAGGTAAGGGTCAATTTTATTGTAGAGCCGTATGCAATGCACAAAAGAGAATGCCCGTACGGTTGTTCAATTCTATCTTTTTTTTCCTATTATTCTTTATCTTTCTTTCTTTTCTCTTCGTTTCATCACGCGAGATAGAGAACTGTTATATCATCAGGGTAATGATCCATCAACCTGCTAGTTCTTTTTATGAGGCACAAACGGGAGAATTTATCCTGGAAGCGGAAGAACTGCTGAAACTACGCGAAACCCTCACAAGGGTTTATGTACAAAGAACGGGCAAACCCTTATGGGTTGTAT